TATGAATTGCCTGATTAAAGGGTTATCTTGATAGGGTAAATTAAATGAAACGCCTTCATATTCATAATACATTTAATAGAATTAAACTATTTCTTAAATTATCAAAAAATTTCGTGCATCATACACTAAAATGTAAAAGATAAGCTAATTAAGCTTTTGGGCTCATACCCCATTTATAAAGGTATAATCCTTTTCTTTTTAATTTTTAATCCTTCAAAACTTTTATTTTTAATTTGTTTAATTTTAGGAATAATAATATCTATCTCTTCAACTTCATTATTGGGAGTATGAATAGGATTGGAGATTAATTTATTATCATTTATTCCCTTAATGATTAATACTAATAATCTTCTTTCTACAGAAGCTTCTTTAAAATATTTTTTAAATCAAGTTTTAGCCTCATTAGTTATATTATTTTTAATAATTTTTATAATAAATAATTATATTTTTATTTTTTTTAATAGAATTTATAGGCCAATAATAAATTTAATTATTTGTACAATATTGATAAAATTAGGAGCTGCCCCTTTCCATTTTTGGCTACCTCAAGTAATAGATAAAATTAGATGAAGAAATAATATAATTTTAATGACTATTCAAAAAATTGCACCAATAATTATTTTATCTTATATAATTAATTCAAGATTTTTACTTTTTATTATTGTTTTAAACATAATTATTAGAATAATTAGTGGTTTTAATCAAACTTCTTTACGAAAAATCTTAGCTTTTTCATCAATTAATCATATAGGATGAATATTTATAGGATTAATTTTTAATGATACTTTATGATTAAATTATTTTATTTTTTATTGTTTATTTTCTATTGCAATTGTAATAGTCTTTAAAAGATTTAATCTATCTTATATTAAACAAACTTTTTCATTAAAAATTAATTATTTACAAAAAATATTAATTTTTTGTTCTTTTTTATCTCTTGGTGGACTACCTCCATTTTTAGGATTTTTCCCTAAGTGAATAATTATTCAATATTTATCTACTTTTAATGTACCAATCTTATGTTTAATAGTAATATGCTCTTTAGTGATTTTATTCTTTTATTTACGAATTTGTTACTCAGCTTTTATAATCTATAATGATTTTAATATTTGAAAAATTTCATTAAATAAAATAAATAAAATAACTTTATTTAGATTATTTTTTATGCTTTTTGGCTTATTTATTATTTCTTTTATATTTATGGTCCTTTAAGATTTTAAGTTAATCAAACTAATAGCCTTCAAAGCTATAAATATAAATTTTATTTTTTAAATCTTAGTTTTAGTAATTAATTACTCCTTTAAATTTGCAATTTAATATCATTGTTGAATATAAAACTTGATTAAAGAATAAAATATTCATAAATAAATTTACAATTTATCGCCTATCTTCAGCCATTTAATCTTTAATTGCGACAATGACTATTTTCAACAAATCATAAAGACATTGGTACCTTATATTTTATTTTTGGTAGATGAGCAAGAATAGTTGGGACTTCCCTTAGAATAATTATTCGAGCTGAATTAGGTCATCCAGGTTCATTAATTGGTAATGACCAAATTTATAATACAATTGTTACAGCACATGCTTTTGTTATAATTTTTTTCATAGTTATACCTATTATAATTGGTGGATTTGGAAACTGACTTGTTCCTTTAATATTAGGAGCACCAGATATAGCTTTTCCTCGAATAAATAATATAAGATTTTGACTTCTTCCTCCTTCTCTATTATTATTATTAAATAGATCAATAGTTGATACAGGAGCAGGAACAGGATGAACAGTATATCCTCCTCTTTCTAGATTAATTTCTCATGGTGGACCTTCAGTTGATTTAGCTATTTTTTCTCTTCATTTAGCTGGAATTTCTTCCATTTTAGGAGCAGTAAATTTTATTACTACAATTATTAATATACGATCAATTGGAATTACATTTGAACGAATACCTTTATTTGTCTGATCAGTATTAATTACTGCAGTTTTATTATTACTTTCATTACCTGTATTAGCGGGAGCTATTACTATACTATTAACAGACCGAAATTTAAATACTTCATTCTTTGACCCTGCAGGTGGAGGAGACCCTATTCTTTATCAACATCTATTCTGATTTTTTGGTCATCCAGAAGTATATATTTTAATTTTACCAGGATTTGGTATAATTTCTCATATTATTAGACAAGAAAGAGGAAAGAAGGAAACATTTGGCTCTTTAGGAATAATTTATGCTATGTTAGCTATTGGCCTATTAGGATTTATTGTTTGAGCTCATCATATGTTTACAGTTGGTATAGACGTTGATACACGAGCCTACTTTACATCTGCTACTATAATTATTGCTATTCCTACAGGGATTAAAATTTTTAGATGATTAGCTACATTACATGGTTGTCAATTAAATTACTCTCCTTCCCTTTTATGATCTTTAGGCTTTGTATTCTTATTTACTGTAGGAGGATTAACTGGAGTTGTATTAGCTAATTCTTCTATTGATATTATTTTACATGATACTTATTATGTAGTTGCTCATTTTCATTATGTTTTATCAATAGGAGCTGTATTTGCAATTATAGCAGGATTTATTAACTGATATCCTTTATTTACAGGATTAAATATAAATTCTTTAATATTAAAGGTACAATTTTTCATAATATTCTTAGGAGTTAATATTACTTTCTTCCCTCAACATTTCTTAGGATTAGCTGGAATACCTCGACGTTACTCTGATTATCCAGATTCTTATACTTCTTGAAATATTGTTTCATCAATAGGATCAACTTTATCTTTTATTAGAATTATCTTTTTTATTATAATTATTTGAGAAAGAATAATTTCTAATAAGGTTAATATTTTTTCTAACCATTTAAATTCTTCTATTGAATGATTACAAAATTTACCTCCAGCAGAACATAGATATAACGAAATTCCTTTATTAAGAAATTTCTAATATGGCAGATTAGTGCAATGAATTTAAGCTTCATATATAAAGATATTTCTTTTATTAGAAACAAATGGCAACATGATCTAACTTAAATCTTCAAGATAGAGCTTCTCCTTTAATAGAACAATTAATTTTTTTTCATGATCACACGTTATTAATTTTAGTAATAGTAACTGTTATAGTAGCTTATATTATAACAATATTATTTTTTAATAATTATATTAATCGATTTTTACTTCATGGACAAATAATTGAAATTATTTGAACTATTTTACCAGCAATTATTTTAATATTTATTGCTCTTCCTTCTATTCGAATTTTATATTTATTAGATGAAGTAAATAATCCTTCAATTACTTTAAAGGCTATTGGTCATCAATGATATTGAAAATATGAATATTCTGATTTTAATAATATTGAATTTGATTCTTATATAATTAGAACAAATGAATTAAATGACTATAATTTTCGACTTTTAGAAGTAGATAATCGAGTTGTTTTACCAATAAATTCTCAAATTCGAATTATTGTTACTGCAGCAGATGTTATTCACTCATGAACTGTCCCAGCTTTAGGAGTAAAGATTGATGGAACTCCTGGACGACTAAATCAATCTAATTTTTATATTAATCGACCTGGACTATATTTTGGCCAATGTTCAGAAATTTGTGGGGCAAATCATAGATTTATACCTATTATTATTGAAAGAATTTCTACTGAATATTTTATTAAATGAATTTTATCTAATAGAAATAACTAATTCATTAGATGACTGAAAGCAAGTACTGGTCTCTTAAACCATTTTATAGTAAATTAGCAATTACTTCTAATGAAAAAATTAGTTAAAACATAACATTAGTTTGTCATACTAAAATTATTAATCTTTAATATTTTTTAATCCCACAAATATCACCAATTTTATGATTATGATTATTTATTATTTTTACTATTGTATTTATTCTTTTCAATGTTATAACTTATTTTAATTTTTTATACAAATTTAATAAGTCAAATAATATTGAAGAAAATAATTCTAATAAAACTAACCAATTAACTTGAAAGTGATAACAAATTTATTCTCTGTTTTTGATCCTTCGACAACTATTTTTAATTTATCATTAAACTGAATTAGTATTATTCTTGGATTATTTTTTATACCATATATATACTGATTGATACCTTCACGATATAATATTATATGAAACAAATTATTTAATTATATACATCTTGAATTAAAAATTTTATTAAATAGAGGTAAAAATACTTTTATTTTTGTTTCTTTATTTATTTTTATTCTTTTTAATAATTTTCTTGGATTATTTTCTTATATTTTTACAAGAACTAGACACTTAACTTTAACATTAACTTTATCAATTCCTCTATGATTAAGATTTATATTATATGGATGAATTAATAAAACTAACCATATATTTAGACATCTTGTTCCTTTAGGAACTCCTGGAGTTTTAATGCCTTTTATAGTATGTATTGAAACAATTAGAAACGTCATTCGACCTGGAACTTTAGCAATTCGATTAACAGCAAATATAATTGCTGGACATTTATTATTAACTTTATTAAGAAATAATGGTCCTGCTTTACCAACTATTTTTGTTTCAATTTTACTAATTGTTCAAATTGCTTTATTAGTTCTTGAATCAGCAGTAGCTATTATTCAATCATATGTTTTTACAGTTTTAATAACTCTTTATTCTAGAGAAGTTTAATTAATGATAAAAAGAAATCATTCCTTTCACTTAGTTGATTATAGCCCATGACCATTAACAATATCATTAGGCCTTTTAACACTTACTTCAGGAATTGTAAAATGATTCCACCTTTATAATATAAACTTATTTTTTCTTGGAATTTTTATTATTTGCTTAACTGCTTATCAATGATGACGAGATATTTCTCGAGAAAGAACATTTCAAGGATTACATACTCTTTCTGTAATTACTGGAATACGATGAGGAATAATTTTATTTATTACTTCAGAAATTTTTTTCTTTATTTCATTTTTTTGAGCATTTTTTCACAGAAGTCTTACTCCTACTATTGAATTAGGAAATATATGACCTCCTTTAGGAATTATTTCCTTTAATCCTATACAAATTCCTCTTTTAAATACTGCTATTCTTTTAGCTTCAGGAGTTACAATTACCTGAGCCCATCATAGAATTATAGAAAATAATCACACTCAAAGAACCCAAGGATTATTATTAACAATTATTTTAGGGGTATATTTTTCTATTCTTCAAGCATATGAATATATTGAAGCCCCATTTACTATTGCCGATAATATTTATGGATCAACATTTTATATAGCAACTGGATTTCATGGAATTCATGTATTAATTGGTTCTTCTTTTCTTTTAGTATGTTTAATTCGACATATTAATTTTCATTTCTCAAGAACTCATCATTTTGGATTTGAAGCTGCTGCCTGATATTGACATTTTGTAGATATTGTATGATTATTTTTATACATTGTTGTTTATTGATGAGGAAATTAATTTATTAATTATTTATATAATATAAAAAGTATATATGACTTCCAATCATAAAGTCTAATAATTTAGTATAAATAATTTTTTCTTTAAGTTTTATTTTTTTATTTATTATTATTCTTTGTATAATTCTTTTAGTTTTATCCTTTCTAATTTCTAAAAAAACAAGATTTGATCGAGAAAAAGCATCTCCCTTCGAATGTGGATTTGACCCTAAAAGATCTTCTCGTTTACCTTTTTCTCTTCAATTCTTTTTAATTTCAATTATTTTTTTAATTTTTGATGTAGAAATTGCTTTAATTCTTCCTATAATTTTAACAATAAAGGCCTCAAATTTATTATATTGATCTTCAACAAGATTTATTTTTTTATTAATTTTATTAATTGGCTTATTTCATGAATGAAATCAAGGAGCATTAAACTGAGCAACTTAGGGTTATAGTTAATTATAACATTTGATTTGCATTCAAAAAGTACTGTATTCAGTTTACCTTTTAATAGAAACAAAATTTGTAATTAGTTTCGACCTAATCTTTGGCATCACTTGCCCTATTTTAATTGAAACCAAAAAGAGGTATATCATTGTTAATGATAAAATTGAATATATATAATTCCAATTAAAGAGAAATGAGATTCAAGAAAAGCTTCTAACTTTTGCCTTTAATGGTGTAACTCCATTTATTTCTCTATTTATATAGTTTAAATAAAACATTACATTTTCATTGTAAAAATATAATAATTTTATTATAAATATTTAAAGATTATAACAATCACCCTTACATCTTCAATGTAATGCTCTTTAAAAGCAATTTAAATAAATTATAAAAATAAATAAAATTATAAATCAAATAAAAAATAATAAAAAATAAATTTTAAAATAATTATTATTTAAGACATTAAAAATAATTGAAGAAATTTTTATTCTTTCATAAATTTTTTGACCTCCAAAAAATTCCTTTCATCCTCTATCTAATCTTTTTTTAATTGTTATTCTATAATTTAAAGGAAAAAAAGAAATTCCACAAGTAAAAATTAAAGGCATAAATCATATATCCCCTAAAAATCTTCTTAATAAATTATAATTTTTAATTTTATTATTAAAATATAAAGAAACATTTGAAATTATATAACCAATAATTCCCCCCAAAATACAAGTAAATAAAATTAATAACTTTATTATTATAGGTATACAAATTATTATAGGATTTGGAAAAATTAATCATCTTAATATTCTACCCCCTAATAATCTTATTAATATTAATCCTCTCATACTTTTCAATATTAAATATCCTTCATCATTTATAATATGTATTCTAAAAAAATTAAAATCTCCTCTAAGACTATAATATATTAATCGAAAAGAATAACAAACTGTTAAACCTGTTGAAACAAAATATAATAAAAAACTAAAAATATTAATATTTGATAATAAAACAATTTCTAAAATTAAATCCTTTGAATAAAACCCTGCTAAAAAAGGCATTCCACATAAAGCTAAATTAGCAATATTAAAATAAGTAATTGTAACAGGCATATAATTTACTAAAGATCCTATTACTCGAATATCTTGAAAATTTTTTATTCTATGAATAATTACCCCCGCACACATAAATAATAAAGCCTTAAATAAAGCGTGTGTTAATAAATGAAAAAAAGCAATCTTAACAAATCCTATAGATAAAATTCTTATTATTAATCCTAACTGTCTTAATGTTGACAAAGCAATAATTTTTTTTAAATCAAACTCAAAATTTGCCCCTATTCCTGATATAAATATTGTTAATCCAGCGATTAATAATAAATATTGACTTAAAATTCTTTCTGTAAAAAAAATATTAAATCGAATTAATAAATAAACCCCGGCTGTAACCAAAGTTGACGAATGAACTAAAGCAGAAACTGGAGTAGGTGCAGCTATTGCTGCTGGTAATCATGAAGAAAAAGGAATTTGAGCTCTTTTAGTTATAGCAGCTAAAATTACTAATCCCCCAATTATTAATATTTCAAAATCTTCATTAATAAAATTTAAATAAAACATAAAATTTCATCTTCCATAATTTAATATTCAAGCAATACATATTAATAAAGCAACATCACCAACTCGATTTGATAAAAAAGTTAATATCCCCGCATTATAAGACTTTACATTTTGAAAATAAATTACTAAACAATAGGAAATTAATCCTAATCCATCTCAACCTAAAAGAATAGAAATTAAATTAGGACTAATAATTATAAAGGCTATTGAAATTACAAAAGCTAAAATTAAAAAAATAAAACGATTTATATTATAATCACTTGATATATATTCCTTTCTGTAAAAAATTACTAAACAAGAAATAAAAAATACAAAAGATATAAATAAACATCTTATTCAATCAAATAATAATAATATAATAATAGATGTTGAATTTAAATTAATAATATTATATTCAACTATTAGAGTAAAATTATTAAATAAAAAAAATAAACCTAATGAAAAAAATATTATTCTAAAAAAAAATAATACAATAAATAAAATATTATTTAAACTTATATATTTAATGATCTAAAATGAAAATCTCATATTTTTGACACCACAAATCAACGTTTTAATTAAACTATTTAAATATAAATAAAAAAAAGAATCTCTTTTAATAATTAAAAATAATAAAGGAAATCAATGTAAAAATAATATTAAATATTCTCGAATTCTACCTGTAACTACTCCATATAAACTTCTATAGTATTTCCCATGTTGACTATAAGAAAATAAATAAATTGTATATCCAGCTCTAAAAAAAGATAATAATATTAATACAATAATAGAATAAGTTGATCATCCAATAATTCTATTAAATAATCTAATTTCTCTTAATAAATTAATTGAAGGAGGAGCAGCCATATTACAAGCTCTTAATAAAAATCATCATAAAGCCATTCTTGGTATAAAATTTATCATCCCCTTATTAATAATTATTCTTCGACTTCCAACTCGTTCATAAACAATATTTGCTAAACAAAATAAACCAGAAGAACATAAGCCATGAGAAATTATTAATAAATAAGAACCTCTTATTCCTCAAAAAGATATTGTTATAATACCCCCAATTACAATTCTCATATGAGCTACAGAAGAATAAGCAATTAAAGACTTTATATCCGTCTGATAAAAACATATTAATCTAATTAACATTCCCCCAAACAATCTAATTGAAACTCATAATAAATTTATTTTTAATCCTATTATTTGAATTATTCTAAAAACTCGAATTAATCCATAGCCTCCTAACTTTAATAAAACCCCAGCTAAAATTATTGACCCAGAAATTGGAGCTTCTACATGAGCCTTTGGTAACCATAAATGTACCATAAATATAGGCATTTTAACTAAAAATGCAAATACTAAACCTAAATATAAATATAAATAGTTTATTCTTAAATTATTAAATATTATATAAAATAATCTATTATTAGTTATATAAATATATAAAATACAAATTAATAAAGGTAAAGAACCAAATAAAGTATAAAATAATAAATAAAATCCAGCTTGAAGTCGTTCTGGCTGATATCCTCATCCTAAAATTAAAAATAAAGTTGGAATTAAACTAATTTCAAAAAATAAATAAAATATAAAAAAATTTAAAGTTCTAAATGTTAAAACTAAAGCTAATAATAAAAATAAAATTAAAAAAGTAAATACTGTCAAAAAATTATTATTTGATAAAATTTTTTCTCTAGCCATATATATTAAAGCAATAATTCAAATTCTTAATAAAATTAAACCATAAGATAATAAGTCTATTCCAAAACTATATCTTAAATTAATAAAAAAATAATTTGAATAATTTATTAATATAAATAAAAATCTTATTAAAAATAATCTATTTTGAATTAATCAATAATTAACTTTATTAAAAACTAAAATAAACAAAAATATAATAAAAAAAATAAATTTTATCATTATAAAATATTAAATGATTGAAAATAATCATTTCCATGAGTTCGTACTAAAGAAACTAAAATTGATAATCCTAAAGCTCCCTCACAAACTCTAAATACTAAAAAAATTATTGAAAAATAACTTTCAAATATAAATAAATTAAAAAAAAATATTATTGAAATAAATAATCTTAATACTATAAATTCTAAACTTAATAATATTGATAATAAATGTTTTTGATTAGAAATAAATACTAATATTCCTAAAAAAAATAATAAATAAGGAATAATTAAATTAAAATTTATCATTAATTAGTTTTAATAGTTTAATAAAAACATTGATTTTGTAATTCAAAAATAAAAACTATTTTTTTTAAAACTTCAGAAAAAAAGAACTTCTTTTTCATTAATCTCCAAAATTAATATTTTAAATAAACTATTTTCTGATATTATATATTTAATTTTTTCTTTTATTTCTCTTTTAATTAGAATTACTTTTATAATAATAAAACATCCTTTAGCTATAGGAATAGTTTTAATTGCACAAAGACTCGTAGTTTCAATAATTATTGGATTAATTTCTAAAACTTTTTGATTTTCATATATTTTATTTCTAGTTTTTTTAGGAGGAATTTTAATTTTATTTATTTATATTACTTCTCTTGCTTCTAATGAATTATTTTTCTTCTCATTAAAATATTTTTTTTTAATAATTATAATAACAATAATTGTATCATTATTAATATTTTTTATTGATAAAAATTTTATTTATTATTATTTAGAAAATTTAGAAATAAAATCTATTAATAATTTATATATTTATATTAATGAAAATGTATTAATACTAAAAAAAATATATAATTTTCCAATTAATCTTATTACAATTTTATTAATCAATTATTTATTTTTAACTTTAATTGTTTCTGTAAAAATTACAAACTTATATAAGGGACCTCTTCGTTCTAACTTAATATAACTAATGAAAAAACATTTAAAAAATAATCCTTTATTTAAAATTGTTAATAATTCTTTAATTGACCTTCCAACTCCTATCAATATTTCATATTGATGAAACTTTGGATCATTATTAGGGCTGTGTTTAATTATTCAAGTATTAACCGGCTTATTTTTAGCAATACATTATACTGCAGATATTCAATTAGCTTTTAATAGAGTAAATCATATTTGTCGAGACGTAAATTATGGATGACTATTACGAATACTTCATGCTAATGGAGCTTCTTTCTTCTTTATTTGTATTTTTTTACATATTGGACGAGGAATTTATTATAATTCTTATTTATATATTTATACATGAAATGTCGGAATTTTAATTTTATTTATAGTTATAGGAACTGCTTTTATAGGATATGTTTTACCTTGAGGCCAAATATCTTTTTGAGGAGCAACTGTTATTACTAATCTTGTATCAGCTATTCCTTATTTAGGAAATGATATTGTTCAATGATTATGAGGAGGCTTCGCTGTTGACAATGCAACTTTAACACGATTTTTTACATTCCATTTTGTAATACCTTTTATTGTTATAGCATTAACTATAATTCATCTTTTATTTCTTCACCAAACAGGATCAAATAACCCTTTAGGTATTAATAGAAATATAGATAAAATTAGATTTCATCCTTACTTATCAATCAAGGATATTATAGGATTTATTATAATAATTATATTTTTAGTAATATTATCACTATGAAATCCATATTTACTTGGAGATCCAGATAATTTTATTCCTGCTAATCCTATAGTAACACCTCCTCATATTCAACCTGAATGATATTTTTTATTTGCTTATGCTATTCTTCGTTCTATTCCTAATAAATTAGGTGGAGTAATTGCATTAGTTATATCAATTGTAATTTTATTTATTATACCAATTGTTCATATAAGAAAGTTTCAAGGATTACAATTTTATCCAATTAATCAAATTATATTTTGATTTTATGTGACAATTCTTTGTTTATTAACATGAGCAGGAGCAATGCCTGTAGAAGATCCATATGTAATTATTAGACAAATTTTAACAGTAATTTATTTCTCTTATTATTTTATTAATCCAATTGTTGCTAAAATTTGAGATAATATTTTAAATTAATTAGTTAATGAGCTTGAATAAGCATATGTTTTGAAAACATAAGATAGAAATAATTATTCTATTAACTTATAACAAAATTTAATTATACAAAAATAATAATTTTAAACCTAACATAAAAATTAAAAAATTTAAAGAAACAGGAAGATAACTCTTTCATGTTAAATATATTAATTTATCATATCGATAACGAGGTAAAGATCCTCGAACTCAAATATATAAAAAAGCAATAAATCCTAACTTTAAATAAAACATTAAAGAATATACATCTCCCCCAAGAAAAAATAATCTAAAAATTATTCTCATAAATAAAATTCTTCTATATTCTGATAAAAAAATTATTACAAATCCTACCCCTCTATATTCTACATTAAATCCAGAAACTAATTCTGATTCACCTTCAGCAAAATCAAACGGAGTTCGATTTGTTTCTGCTAAAAAACTAATTATTATAATAATTGCTAAAGGAATTATACAAAAAACAAATCAAACATAATTTTGATAAATATTAAATCTTAATAAATTATATCTTTCTATTATAAAAATAAAAAAAAGTATAATAAAAACTAATCTAACTTCATAAGAAATAGTTTGAGCAATAGCCCGTAAACCTCCTAATAAAGCATAGTTAGAATTTGAAGCCCATCCTGATAATATTACACCATAAACCCCTATTCTTAAACAACTTAAAAAATATAAAATACCTAAATTAAATGAATATAATTTAATTAATAAAGGGATACATATTCATCTTATTAAAGAAATTAAGAATAAAAAAAAAGGACAAAGATAATAAATAAAATAATTTGATATATATAAATAAACCTGTTCCTTTCTTAAAAGCTTAATAGCATCTCTAAAAGGCTGAAGTAATCCTATTAATCCTAATTTATTAGGACCTTTTCGAATTTGAATATAACCTAATACCTTTCGTTCTAATAAAGTTAAAAAAGCAACACTAACTAAAACACAAATAATTAATAAAATACTTCCAATTAAAGATATTAAAAAATCTATTAAAAACAATACTATTTGTATAATATATACATTTATAAATTCTAAATTTATTACATTAATCTGCCAAAATAGTATTAATATTAATTTTATTCATAAAGAAAAAAAAATTTTTAAATATTTAATCCTTTCGTACTAAAATATTTTAATTAATTGAGGATAGAAACCAACCTGGCTCACGCCGGTTTGAACTCAAATCATGTAAGAAATTAAAAGTCGAACAGACTTTATTTTTAAACTGCTGCACCTAAAATAAATCTTAATTCAACATCGAGGTCGCAATCATTTTTATCGATATGAACTCTCTAAAAATATAACGCTGTTATCCCTAAGGTAACTTAAATTTTTAATCATAAATAATGGATCAAATAATCATAAATTAATGTTTTATAAAATAAAAGTTTTTTAAATTTTATTATCACCCCAATAAAATAATTTATTAATAAAATTATTAAATTATTCTAAATAAATAATAAAATAATAAATTATAAAGATCTATAGGGTCTTCTCGTCCTCCAATTATATTTTAACTTTTTAATTAAAAAATAAAGTTCTAATTTAATTTTTATTGAGACAGTAAATACTTTGTCAAACCATTCATACAAGCTTTCAATTAAAAAACTAATGATTATGCTACCTTTGCACAGTCAAAATACTGCGGCCATTTAAATTTCAGTGGGCAGGCCAGACTTTATATTTATTTCAAAAAGACATGTTTTTGATAAACAGGCAAGTATTATTTTTGCCGAATTCCTTAATAAAACCTTTCAATAAATTTTATTTATATAAAAATTTTATACTAATTTAATCATTATTACTTTATTTTATTAATTTTAATAAAAATTTTAATAAAAAATTTAAAATATATTAAATAATTATTATTTATAATAAATTATAACAAACTTATTAAAGATAGCTATTTTTAAGCTTACAAATTAAATAAAATTATTTTAATTTTTAAAATTTTATTTTAAAGCTTATCCCTTAAAATATTAATATTAATAATTAAATATATTATATAATTAATATATTTATTAAAAATATCTAAATTAAATTTATTTCTTAAAAAACTAGATATATTAAAAAACGATTAACGTTTCATTTCTAATTATAAATTTATAATAATTATGCTACAATAACTAAAATTATTTATAATTAAATCTTTTTAATTCGAGAAATTTATGATTTATAAATTTTATTTAATTAACCCTGATACACAAGGTACGATTAACAAAATCTTCTTTTAAAATAAAAATATTTATTTTTATTCTTTTACAATACTAATCTACTATTATTAAAAAAATTTATTCTTTATAAAATACTAAAACATCAAAATTATTTTTTAAAAATTATTAATTAATAAAAAATTTTTAATTCAATTTAAATTGATTTGCACAAATATCTTTTCAATGTAAATGAAATGCTTCCTTTAAGCTTTAAATTGACTTTCTAGATACATTTTCCAATACATCTACTATGTTACGACTTATCTCATCTTATAATGAGAGCGACGGGCGATATGTGCATATTTTAGAGCTAAAATCAAAATATTAATCTTTATAATTTTACTATCAAATCCACTTTCATTTTAAATTTTAATTTAAAAATCCATATAAATAATTTTATTGTAATCCATTTCTACTTAAATATAAACTGCACCTTGACCTGACATAAATTATAATTTTAATTATAGAAAATTATTAATTTCACAATATATTCTTATGACGGCGATATACATATTAATAAAATAAGTAAGGTTCAATGTGGATTATCAATTACAGAACAGATTCCTCTGAATAGACTAAAATACCGCCAAATTTTTTAAGTTTTAAGAATATAACTTTTACTACTCAAGCCAATTAATTACTATTTTTATAATAGGGTATCTAATCCTAGTTTATTAAAAAATTTTCCTAACTTAAATTTTTATTTTATATAAATTTTATTAATTTTAAAATTTCACTTAAAAAATTAAATTAAAATTATATATTACTAATTATTTAATTAATGCTAATATTATTTATTTATATATTTTGTATAACCGCAGTAGCTGGCACAAAATTTACCTATATTATAAATATTACTAAATCAAAATTTCTTTTATTTTTAAAATTAATTACTGCGAATAATATAAATTTAATATTAATTTTTAATTAATATTATATTCATTCTAAAAATTACATGTAAATTAAATTTATAATAAATTTATAAGCTAAAATAAAACATATTAAATTTAATTCAATATTTTAATTTTATTTATTATAAACTTTTTTTATATTTATTAATATAATTAAAAATTATTATAAAAAGAAAATTCCCCCATAAAAATTTCCCTTATTATAATAAAATTTAATATTTGTTATTTTAATTTTTTTTTTTTTTTTTTTTTTATATAATAACTATTAATTAATATATTATAATATTTATTATTATATAAAATATTTTATATTTAATAAATAAAAATAAAAATAAATTTATAATATTAATATAAATTATTTATTAATATATATTCTTTTTTTCTAATTTTTTCAATTATTTGTTATACCACATGTATATACAGAATACATAACTTATTAATATATTTTAATATAATATATTTTCATATATATATATAAATATATTATTACATTAATATTATATTATATTATTATATAAAATATTTTATATTTAATAAATAAAAATAAAAATAAATTTATAATATTAATATAAATTATTTATTAATATATATTCTTTTTTTCTAATTTTTTCAATTATTTGTTATACCACATGTATATACAGAATACATAACTTATTAATATATTTTAATATAATATATTTTCATATATATATATAAATATATTATTACATTAATATTATATTATATTATTATATAAAATATTTTATATTTAATAAATAAAAATAAAAATAAATTTATAATATTAATATAAATTATTTATTAATATATATTCTTTTTTTCTAATTTTTTCAATTATTTGTTATACCACATGTATATACAGAATACATAACTTATTAATATATTTTAATATAATATATTTTCATATATATATATAAATATATTATTACATTAATATTATATTATATTATTATATAAAATATTTTATATTTAATAAATAAAAATAAAAATAAATTTATAATATTAATATAAATTATTTATTAATATATATTCTTTTTTTCTAATTTTTTCAATTATTTGTTATACCACATGTATATACAGAATACATAACTTATTAATATATTTTAATATAATATATTTTCATATATATATATAAATATATTATTATATTAATATATTATTATATAAATATTTTATTAATTATATTAAATATATATTTAGTACAAAATTTAATTGAAAAAAAAAAAAAAAAAAAAAAAAAAAATATAATAATGTAAATTATATTTTGTATAAAT